TACTAAAATAAAGGGGAGTAAATGATGAAGACTAAAAAAACGATTTAAGGTGGCATTGTCCACGGAGAAACCGCCCCAAAGCCAAGTAACTATGGTATCCCCTACTACAGGTATGGCGCTAGCTAAGCTTGTAATTACTGTAGCTCCCCAAAAGCTCATCTGACCCCAAGGTAGTACGTATCCTGTAAAAGCTGTCACAATCATTAATAGGAAGATTACAACTCCGAGACACCGAACAAATTCCCTAGGACTGCTATAACTCGCATGATATAGACCGCGAAAAATATGAAGGTGAACCACAATGAGAAACATACTTGCCCCATTAGCATGCATATAACGGAGCAACCAACCCCCTTCAACATCTCTCATAATGTGTTCTACGCTGTTGAAAGCTAGATCCACATGAGGTGTGTGATGCATAGCTAAAAAAACGCCAGTTACTATCTGAATGACTAAACAAATACCAGCTAACGGACCGAACCCCCACCAATAACTAAGATTGCTCGGGGTTGGATAATCTATCAAATGCTGATTAAGTGTGGAGGATATTGGTTGTTTAAGAAGAGAGAATCGTTGGTTCCTTATAGTCATTTATCTTTCCTATCGTGACAACTCTAGTTCCCCCGCCTTTTAGCGTTCTGGGGCCCTACTTACTAAAAAAAAAATTATATATATATTTTATGGAAGATTATTCTTTCCTCTTCGGTGAAAGAGGGCAAGGGTGTGTGGGAGAAAGAATTATAAAAAAAAGGAGAGAAGATTTCGTCCACCAAGCGGGAGAGAGTGCGACCCCTAAGCAATTGGAGGTTCTCGCCGGGGTCCATATCATCTAAATACTTTTTCTGTTCCATTAGCATAGCTAAATTTTAATAGGATGACTCAGCGTCAGGAAAAGTAAGCCCCCCTTGCCTTGATTTAATTTGGCTTCGCTGCGCCCTGAATCAATCAATAAGCTTTTTGATTTAATCCATCCCATTTCATTTGGGCGAGAGGGAGGCTGTGAGTCACCTGGGCTACGGATTTGTCGGTTGATTGATTCTCGGAATCACCTCTTGAGAAAAAAAAGGGCCTTCGGGTCCCGACCCACAAATGAATAGGAAGCGGGACGAGGTTCTTTCATTAAAGGGAGAAAAGAGGGGTGGGGCTTTGTTCTGGGGGGGGGTCGCCTTGCGCAGCTTTAGAAGGGAGAGAATTTCAGGCGGTTAAAGTAACTCTCTCCAACCTTTTCTATATATCCTTAGAAGTAGGGCGAGAGAAAGTCAATATGAGATTTGCGTTGGTTTTTCCAACGAAAAAAGCACTTTTTTGTCTTTATCATTCGGAAGGCTCAGCCCCACACTCTGACTTCAATGATGGGAACAACCCCCGCGCCCCGGCGCTCTAATGAACAATAGTTCTCCGCCTTACTATATTTAGAATAGTGGTCGATCCCTCGGGAGTTACATTCGTAACTTAATGTTATGTTCACGCGGTGATATTCTATCTTTCCAGGAGTACTACCTGTACGTAGTCTATGTCTGGGGAGCATACTTGACAGGAGATAGACACAGGCGGTAGAGGGGTCTCCCACTTCGATTCCCGCCCCGTTAGCATCTCCGATCCGAGATAAGGGATTACTCCGTTAGGTCTTTTCGGTCCGGAGCCGGCCGGTAATGGACCTACTTACCTGTGGACCAGCTGCGGAGCTAACCCTTGCTCTATTGGTTTGGTGGTTGCTACCAAGACGATTTCTTTATGCCCATCGAGATGCGCGATACGATAAATTTGAAAGAACTCATATACGGAACGAGGGCGGCTTATAACGATGTTTGTCCCGCATATCACTAGGAAATCTTTACAAAAGGCTTTAAAAAGCTTTCGTCTCAATTCATATTTAGCCGCGAGAAATCGACGTTTGTGATCTCGTATATTTCGCTTCTCCGACATCTTACGGAGTTTCCCCCTCATCTTTTTGCAAAAAGCCGCTCCACGGTGGTAAAGTCTCATCTTGCGTGTTGGCCGAAGTGACAATAGTCACATTGAACCCTCGAATATGCTCGAAGATCTCGAAATGATCTTCCAGTTCCGGGGAGAATTCGCAAAACTCCGTTTCCATCGAGAATTGAATGAAGTTTTCCCGTATTTCGACCGGGGAATCTAACAGAGACATTACTGTCGAGATTCTGACCGAAAAATTAGACATTCCATGCCCTCGGAGAGTGCTTTGTCGTGCTAGGTCACTGGCATATCCTTTGTCTTTATTTGACCCCAAGAATGGATTGGATCGAAACGACTTTCCTGTCGAACCCCTTTTTGTCTGTATGAATTTCTGACCGCGCGGAATCTCCATAGCCAATTTTCCATTTTTTATTATGAAATCATAGGGTGCCTTTGGTAAAACTCTTATTTCACACGATCCAGGAACTTCCATAACGTTAGCGTGATTCAGTTTGAGCAACGGATCCTGACGTAATACATCTTCGTAATGAAAATTGAGTGGAAACATGAGTTGGCTTTTACA